TTTAAAAGAAACGATTTAGAAAGGAAATCCTCCTGTGAGATTCTGTGTATTCTAGAGTTACTTACCATGTCAATTGTCACTTCTTGGTCATTGAGATTCACATCAATTCGAATTAATATTTAGGTATAGATATTACCGCTTTTTTTCTCCTTTTCAAAAACAAAATTGAAATGATTGAAGTTTTTCTATTTGGAATCGTGTTAGGTCTAATTCCTATTACTTTGGCTGGATTATTCGTAACTGCATATTTACAATACAGGCGTGGTGATCAGTTGGACCTTTGATTAATTCAAATTTGATTGGCCTCCTCCTTTCTTTAATCCACAGGAGGTAAAATTCGAATTGTTGTCCAAGCGACTGAATTCATTTCATTTTAATTGGATCTATGAAGAAAAAATCACGCTCTGTAGGATTTGAACCTACGACATCGGGTTTTGGAGACCCGCGTTCTACCGAACTGAACTAAGAGCGCTTTCTTATCAGGATAGAAAAGAATGTAAAGAAAAGATTCTTTCTTTTAAAACGAATCCATTTTCCTTTTATTTATATGCTATAGTTTCATAAAAATGAACGATTCCGTGCAACGCAATTTGAACCGATCTCGGTTGATTCCTCCTTACTGCTCAAAGGGGCAGTAATAGGTAGGGATGACAGGATTTGAACCTGTGACATTTTGTACCCAAAACAAACGCGCTACCAAGCTGCGCCACATCCCTTCAATTGTTCTACAGTGTAATTGTAGAGAATTCCTGTCTTGTTTTCCACATCCCTAGTTCCTGCATTGAGAAACAAAGTTTTCTGACCATTTCGTCTTTTTTTGGCCTCATTTAACCTATTTTAACATATTTAACATATAATAATAAGAAGGGGAAATCTTATGGATCGTTGTACATTTCAATTGGAATTAGGGATTCCGTGTACAACTCTAAGCAGCCCTTAACTATATTACATATGCATCTGATCATATATGCTTTATGTATTAAAATCAAAAAAAGGAGGTTTTTCAATGCGAGATCTAAAAACATATCTCTCCGTGGCCCCAGTACTAAGTACGCTATGGTTCGGGGCTTTAGCAGGTCTATTGATAGAGATTAATCGTTTTTTCCCCGATGCGTTGACATTCCCCTTTTTTTCATTATAGCTGTTGACACCGGAAGGAATGAAGAAGATTAGAAATACAATCAAATATCTGTGACTAATCCCCCCTTATTTTCTCTTTTTTCCCTTTTTTTCTAATTTAGAATAAGGGACGAAAGAGAAAGAATAAAAGTGGATTCAACCTCTGCGAGACTCAGTCTCAAATTCGAATTAAACGTGGGGGTAGAGTAGGAAAGTCGCGGTCTAGGGCAAGAATACAAGATCTTTAACTGCCCTTCGGAGTTAAATAGATTTTCGAACGAACTCATTATCATTGTCTTACTTAATTATTTATTATGTATGACTTTGGGCTTTGCTTTGATTTAATTGATTTTTATCTTTTTCTTTTAGAGTTGGATTTCAAGTTAATAACTTCTATTTTTTCCTTCCTTTCTTTTTCTTCATTTCGAATTCAAATAGAAGAGTTGAGTAAATCAAAAATCCAAGGGAGGTTCATGGCCAAGAAGAAAGATGCGCGGGTAGCGGTCATTTTGGAATGTACCAGTTGTATACAAAACGGTGTTAAGAAGGTATCAACGGGTATTTCCAGATATATTACTCAAAAGAACCGGCACAATACACCCAATCGATTAGAATTGCGAAAATTCTGTCCCTATTGTTACAAACATATGATTCATGGGGAAATAAAGAAATAGATTGAACCAAGCTTATCCTTGAAAGGGGAAAAATGACATTATATAGAACACATTGAAATATAACTAGAAGATATTGCATTGAAATAAATCCTATTTGGAGTTCAAATGACAATTAAGGAATAGCATTTTCGGGATAAGAAATAAACTAAACAAACAAACCATGGATAAATCCAAGCGACCCTTTCTTAAATCCAAGCGATCTTTTCGTAGGCGTTTGCCCCCGATTCAATCGGGGGATCGAATTGATTATAGAAACATGAGTTTAATTAGTCGATTTATTAGTGAACAGGGAAAAATATTATCTAGACGAGTGAATAGATTGACCTTGAAACAACAACGATTAATTACTATTGCTATAAAACAAGCTCGTATTTTATCTTTGTTACCTTTTCTCAATAATGAGAAACAATTTGAAAGAATTGAGTCGACTACTAGAACTACCGGTCTTAGAACCAGAAATAAATAGGCTTGTTTTTTGTTCACTTCAATCAGAATTCCAATCCGAACTCAAACATGAATTCGTGTTTTTTTGACAAATCTGAGAATCCAGATTTCTGTGTCGTAAAAAAAAACGAATCGGAAAAAAAGATTTTTTTATTGAACGTGTTCGTTCATTTTGACTACTTTAAGCGCATTTCTCAGAGTAATTTTGATTCCAACTCCACCCTCCCGGAGTTCATTCTCCGGGGAACCCCATTTAAATTATTTCGGTGTATTCTTTCCAATCCACTTTTTCTCTGATTTCGTTGGAAATCATATAAAGACAATTCCTATTTGATATAGCTATTTGTGCCAGTATTTTACGATTAAGAAGCAACTGCCTCTTATATAAATCATGTATTAATTTACTATAACTATAGGATACTCCCTTTTCTCGAATTACTGCGTTTATCCGAGTGATCCACAAACGACGAAAGTTTCTCTTTTGCTTATCCCTATCCCGACGAGCCGAAACCAAAGCTCTTATTTTCTGTTGAGTAATCGTTCGAGTAAGTCTTGAATGAGACCCTCGAAAACTTGATGCAAATAAACGAATTTTTGTTCTACGTTTTCGGGCTATATATCCGCGTTTAACTCTAGTCATTGAATAAATAAAATTTTGACAAATAACTAATTGATTTTTTTCTTTCAGTTATTATTTTTCCCGTCTTGGCCTATTAATAACTAATAACCAAACGGATTTTTCCAATGTATAAAATCAAAATTCCAATGGCTTTGGCTACTATAACCTTCCCGACCACGATTTTTTGGTATTTTACTGCGAAATATGAAAGAAATAGGAAAATTTCTTTTGCTAGGTGTCAAAAATCTAGTCAAAAAAAAAAAAGAAATAGAAATTAAATCAATAAATAAATAGTGGGTTTCCTCGTTTCTATGGTTACTTCTTAAACGGCGAGGTCTTCTCTATACACCGGAGCCTTTGGCTTCATTTAATATTTCATCAATGTTATTGGTAACTTGTATAGTTCACACCACACTCTTTGGCTCTACCTATGAATTATCCAGTAATAGGTCTTTCACAAAGAGACCCACCTATACAGTAACGGTATTTAATTATGAAAGTTTGCTGGGTAGCTGACCCTCGTACTCCGTTCTTGACCGAGCGATAACTTCATTTTTCTGTTTTTTTTTTGAATTTCAATAAGATTTTTCCGCTTAATGGATAACCATTTGCTACCAATGGAAAATTGTGTCTCATCTTAAATTCAGGTGATTGGATTTGCACCAATGGAAACCATAAACTTTCTACACAATAGAAGGATAGATTTGCTTATTTTTAGATAGTGAATGGAGTCCCTTCTTCCATTCTATCCTATTCACTGGTACTGATCATTCATACTGGAAGCGGTTTTCTTGGCTTTTTTGTGTCAGCTCATGATCTAAACGAGTCGCACATACACCCTAGTACATGTTCCTCGACGCTGAGGACACCCCCGAAGAGCGGGTGATTTCGTGACATTTCGAATGGGCTGTCTTGTATTTCTAATAAGTTGTTTAATAGTTGGCATGTTGAGTCATATACATAATGGGCTGGTTTAGATTGATCCTAACCGGATTTTTTTTATTTACTATTTATATAGTCAACTCATAGATAAAATATCAAATCACTGATTTGCACAAAATCCATTTTTTCATTCAACTGCTACAAGATCAACAATTCCATAAGCTCGGGCTTCTGTTGCTGACATAAAAACATCTCTTTCCATGTCTTCAGATACAACCCATAAAGGTTTGCCCGTCCTTTGTACATAAACCTTTGTGAGGGTTTCGCGTAGTTTCAGCAGTTCTTCCGCTTCCAGGATAAATTCTCCCGTTTGTGCTTCATAAAAAGAACTAGCAGGTTGATGGATCATTACCCTGATAATAGTTCTATCTGGTGTGATGAAAGAAACAGAAAAGAAAGATAAAGAAAAATAGGAAAAAGGATAGAATTGAACAACCGTACGGGCATTATCTTTTATGCATTGCATACGGCTCTATAATGAAATTAACCCCTACTTTCCCGTTCAAGAAAGATAAAAATAGAATCTATCAACCCCAGATGGGTAAACGATCAAAATGCCACCCTTCTTTTTTTTTTTCGGAGAAGTGCAAAAATACTATGATGGCTCCGCTGCTTTCTATTTTAAAATGGATTCTTTTTTTTGTCTTTGATTCAGCAATCCCAAAGTTTCTTTTTGAGCTAACCAAAAAAGAAAATTTGGTTTTTTTCGCACTCTTTTTTTATAACTTAAATATTGTTAAGAGCCCATCGGTGTGAAAACAAATAAGTTTGTGACGCTGAATTGGACTTCCGATAGATAAGAGAAAGTCGGAAATATCTTTTATCTCATACTACTCTCTCGATACATAATCAAATCTTTTGAAAAAAAAAATAAAAAAAAAATTCATATCGAATTCGAAGTGCCATGCTATTATTACTTAATATTCATATGGCGAAGGCATAGTTTTCTTTTTTCTCTCAAATAAAAAAACTTCATTGGCGCCAAGCGTGAGGGAATGCTAGACGTTTGGTAATTTCTCCTCCAACAAGAATAAAAGATCCCATTGACGCGGCCAATCCCATGCATATTGTATGGACTTCTGGTCGTACAAATTGCATAGTATCATAAATGGCTACTCCGGGTATTACCCATCCACCAGGGGAGTTTATAAACAAATAAAGATCTTTGGTCTCATCCTCAATACTGAGATATACCATAAGACCAATAAGTTGATTCGAGATCTCGCTATCAACCTCTTGGCCTAAAAAAAGTAATCTTTCTCGATAAAGTCGGTTGAGTAGGGTAAAATTGTATCCCTTAGGAACCGTACATGCACCTTTTGATGCATACGGTTCAAAAAAAACAGCGAAGAAAAGAATCAATGTATAGATTCCAGCCCTCTTTCTTTTATTTTTCGAGTTTTTCTACCTTTTTACTTTTTCTTCAATTTTTCAAAAAAGATGCATTTTGATTTCTTCTTTGATAATATAAAAAAAGGGGTAAATAAACTTATCGAATTTACTTCTCATTGATGTATTCTTTCATCGAAATTCAATCCAAATCGTGATGATATTTTCTTGTTCCTGAATGGGCCTCTTTCATCTTTTTAGGTTTATGCTCTACTCCGGGTAAAGATCCGCCCGATTTTGATTTGCACATATAGGACAAATTTTCCCATCACCATTTCTTGTTGTTATGACTTTACAAATAATCATTTATGATACACGTAGTAATCATAAATATATTACCAATTGGGTTTTTCTAAACGGAGTCTGGATACCTCATTTTTTTCGTCCAGCCAAAGCCAACCATAAATTATTCTAATTGATATAATTCTATGAATTCCCCCCAATAATGCATTTAATTGCAGTTCACGCTCCAATTTTTCGATGATTCAATTTATCTTTCTTGGGCGAAACAGAGGATATCTCGGTCGGGGGAGAGAATGGGGAAATTCCATATGACCCAATATATCTGACAAGTCGCACTATACGTCAACCCAAGATGCATCTTCCTCTCCAGGACTTCGGAAGGGTACTTTTGGAACACCAATAGGCATGGATTGAAAGAAAAAAGGAATTAAATACTATATTTCACTTTGATGTGGAAACGTAACAATATGGTTTTATTGTCTTTATAATATTGACTTTATCATATTTATTTTATCCCTAGATTAGAAAAATTTAGAATTTAGAAAGAAATACAAAATAAATAAAGGAACATTTTTACGAATAGATCCTTCTAATGATAAATGAAGGATGGACACATTTACTCATAGAAAATGGTATCAATCCACCATTGCATATTGGTACTTATCGAGTATAGAATAAATCTGCTTCTCTTTGTTCTTACGAACCGAATTCTTCCATTATTACGAATAGAATCCTAACCCTTGTTAGGAAGTAATCTACTGAACAGGGGAAGTCTATAGGATAGTCATAGTATAACCTTTCCAATGCAATAAAGTTACGTAGTGTCTATTTTTCTTCGATGAAGGGGTATTTTCCATGGGTTTGCCTTGGTATCGTGTTCATACCGTTGTATTGAATGATCCCGGCCGGTTGCTTTCCGTTCATATAATGCATACAGCTCTGGTTGCTGGTTGGGCGGGCTCGATGGCTTTGTATGAATTAGCAGTTTTTGATCCTTCTGACCCTATTCTTGATCCGATGTGGAGACAGGGTATGTTCGTTATACCCTTCATGACTCGTTTAGGAATAACCAATTCGTGGGGGGGTTGGAGTATCACAGGCGGAACTGTAACGAATCCGGGGATTTGGAGTTATGAAGGTGTAGCTGGGGCACATATTGTGTTTTCTGGCTTATGCTTTTTGGCAGCTATCTGGCATTGGGTCTATTGGGATCTAGAAATATTTTCTGATGAACGTACAGGAAAACCCTCTTTGGATTTGCCCAAGATCTTTGGAATTCATTTATTTCTCTCCGGGGTGGCTTGCTTTGGTTTTGGTGCATTTCATGTAACAGGTCTGTACGGCCCTGGAATATGGGTGTCCGATCCTTATGGACTGACGGGAAGAGTACAGCCTGTAAATCCGTCGTGGGGCGTGGAAGGTTTTGATCCTTTTGTTCCGGGAGGAATAGCTTCTCATCATATTGCAGCAGGTACACTGGGCATATTAGCGGGTCTATTCCATCTTAGCGTTCGACCGCCACAACGTCTATACAAAGGGTTACGTATGGGAAATATTGAAACTGTACTCTCCAGTAGTATCGCGGCTGTCTTTTTTGCAGCTTTTGTTGTTGCTGGAACTATGTGGTATGGTTCAGCAACTACTCCCATCGAATTGTTTGGTCCCACTCGTTATCAATGGGATCAGGGTTATTTCCAGCAAGAGATATATCGAAGAGTTAGCGCCGGGCTAGCCGAAAATCAAAGTTTATCAGAAGTCTGGTCTAAAATTCCTGAAAAATTAGCTTTTTATGATTATATCGGCAATAATCCGGCAAAAGGAGGATTATTTAGGGCAGGCTCAATGGATAACGGAGATGGAATAGCGGTAGGATGGTTAGGACATCCTATCTTTAGAGATAAAGAAGGGCGTGAGCTTTTTGTACGTCGTATGCCCACTTTTTTTGAAACATTTCCAGTCGTTTTGGTAGACGGCGACGGGATTGTTAGAGCGGATGTACCTTTTCGAAGGGCAGAATCCAAGTATAGTGTTGAACAAGTAGGTGTAACCGTTGAGTTTTATGGCGGCGAACTTAATGGAGTCAGTTATAGTGATCCTGCTACTGTGAAAAAATATGCTAGACGTGCTCAATTGGGTGAAATTTTTGAATTAGATCGCGCAACTTTGAAATCCGATGGTGTTTTTCGTAGCAGTCCAAGGGGTTGGTTTACTTTTGGGCATGCTTCGTTTGCTTTGCTCTTCTTCTTCGGACACATTTGGCATGGTGCTAGAACCTTGTTCAGAGATGTTTTTGCCGGCATTGACCCAGATTTGGATGCTCAAGTAGAGTTTGGAGCATTCCAAAAACTTGGGGATCCAACTACAAGAAGACAGGCAGTCTGATACAAGACCGCTTTGGCATTTTTCCCCTCTATTTTAGGGGGGATTTTACATAGAGTACCGGAGTGAATTTGAATCACCGCTTTTTTTTTTTGCTCTTTCAAGATGATTCCCAAAAATAAAATGAAAAAAAAAAAAACGAACAAGTAGGAAAGCTATAATTGTAAACCACGATCAAATTTATGGAAGCATTGGTTTATACATTCCTTTTAGTCTCGACTCTAGGGATCATTTTTTTCGCTATTTTTTTTCGAGAAACACCTAAAGTTCCAACTAAAAAGGTAAAATGATTTTTCATTATCTCAATTGAAGTAATGAGCCTCCCAATGCTGGGAGGCTCATTACTTCAACTAGTCCCCGTGTTCCTCGAATGGATCTCTTAGTTGTTGAGAAGGTTGCCCAAAAGCGGTATATAAGGCGTACCCGGTAAAACTTACAAGTAAACCAGATATAAAAATGGCGACTAGGGTTGCTGTTTCCATTATGATTATATAATTTCAAGACCCCAACGTATCTATCATAAGATCGTTTATTTACAACGGAATCGTATACAAAGTCAACAGATCTCAATGAATAGAATAGGATTTATGGCTACACAAACTGTTGAGAACAGTTCTAGATCGGGTCCAAGACGAACTACTGTAGGGAGTTTATTAAAACCATTGAATTCGGAATATGGTAAAGTAGCTCCCGGGTGGGGAACGACTCCATTGATGGGTGTCGCAATGGCTCTATTTGCGGTATTTCTATCTATTATTTTGGAGATTTATAATTCTTCCGTTTTATTGGATGGAATTTCAATGAATTAAATCTATAAGAATAACAAAGTCCTAGCTTTTTGAATAAAAAATAAATAAGTTAGAACTCAATTTAAGGGCTTATTCTATTTTGGTAGTTCGATCGTGGAATTTATTTCTTTCTGTATTTCCGGAATATGAGTGTGTGACTTGTTATAATTGATTCTATTGATAGTACAGAGGCTAGATCTGTCACCTTGATAAAGATGGTTCTACTTCGTCGGATATTTGTTCAAATATCTGGAACACGAACTAGATTAAGAAATAGTTGAACTATGATTCATACTGAATATTTGACCTCGTATCCGGCGGCAAAAAAAATGCAACCTGTTTGAAAAAAGAAAAATCTTTCTTTTTTTTTTAGTCATTTTATCTAATTCATGAAATACGTGATCAACCAAGATCAACCGAGGGTTCTTACTCAGAGAATCCTTGGGTTAGCTTAGGATTTTTTATTAAATCGTCGTGGTTCGAGTATGAATCTGAGGTTTTAATCAATTCATAGGGTCTTAACAAGAGAATTCCTATTAAATCACTAATAAAGAAAGGAAAAAGCCTTAATTAGAGACAAAAACAAATTAAATTTAAATAAAAAGAAATAGGTAAAGAGAAGATTCAAGAGGCCCGTAAGAATCAAAATAAAGACGGTTGAGCCAACTTGATATTTTGGTATTATCACCACAAAGAAGAGCTTTTATAATAGAGAAGATTGAATGGGAGATTAAGAAGTTTCAAACTTTCTATTCCATTTCTGACTATTCTTTTTTATTAGGTGTTTTTGCTTGAGCTGTACGAGATGAAAGTTTCATATACGGTTCTAAGGGGGGGATTTTCACCTATCTCAATAAAGTCTATGATTGGTTCGAAGAACGTCTTGAGATTCAGGCGATTGCGGATGATATAACTAGTAAATATGTTCCTCCCCATGTCAATATATTTTATTGTTTAGGGGGAATTACTCTTACTTGTTTTTTAGTACAAGTAGCTACGGGATTTGCTATGACTTTTTACTATCGTCCGACCGTTACTGAAGCTTTTGCCTCTGTTCAATACATAATGACGGAAGCGAACTTTGGTTGGTTAATCCGATCAGTTCATCGATGGTCAGCAAGTATGATGGTCCTAATGATGATTCTACATGTTTTTCGTGTGTATCTCACTGGTGGATTTAAAAAACCCCGCGAATTGACTTGGGTTACAGGTGTGGTTCTGGGAGTATTGACCGCATCTTTTGGCGTAACTGGTTATTCCTTACCTCGGGACCAAATTGGTTATTGGGCGGTGAAAATTGTAACAGGTGTACCTGAGGCTATTCCTGTAATAGGATCGCCTTTAGTAGAATTATTGCGCGGAAGCGCTAGTGTGGGACAATCCACCTTAACTCGTTTTTATAG